AAAGAATAAATTCAGAAAAAACTAGGAAGAAATCTTGGGTTTATTCAATCAATAAATATTAAGTAAAATAAACAAGCTTAATCCCTCGTTTTGTTATTTGTTAATAGATTTCCAACGAACAACCACCGGGTTTCGGGTAATTAAATTTTTGCTATTTCCAGATCCAATTAGTTCATTATATTTTCTTTATCTTTTTTATATGCATCTTATATCAATCAAATTCTAGCAAGAGAATCAATTTTTGTTCTTATACTTATAGAACATGATATTCTATGGTAGGAATTCTAAATCGGAATAATAAATAGGTATGAATAGAACAAAAAAAAAAGGGGGGTTAGTAAAGAAAAAATTATACAAAACTATATAGGATTTATCCGCACCCTTTTTTTGTTCTATTCCTTAATTGAATTTCGTGTAATTAAGACTAAGTTCTGTAAAAACCCCCGCCTTTTTTGAAATATCATGAACGGTTCCTGTAGGTTGAGCGCCCTTGTCAAGAAAATATCGAATAGCAGGAACATTTAAATGGGTTTGATTATTTATCGGATCATAAAAACCCACCTTCTGAAGATCTCTTCCTTCTCTTCGGGATCGAACATCAATTGCAACGATTCGATAAACGGCTCATTGGGATAGATATAGCTGAACAATACCCCCCCTAGAAACGTATAAGAAGTTTTCTCCTCGTACGGCTCGAGAAAAAATGATTAGAAGTTATGTCTATATAGAGAATTAGAATGTCAAATAGATCTATAAAATAATCAAATCAATTAGAGATTTAAGTCCTTCTTTTTTTTTTTTCTTTTTCAAAAAGAAAAAAAAAAACATTCATACTCTCATAACTCAAGTTGGATAACTTTCGAACAGTCCAAAAGAAAATCCTTAGGCATTTCATTTTTTGAGTGGTCTCGAACCCCCTTTTTTGTCTCGTTTTGAATCTATTTTTTGATTCTTCATTCTGACTAATTGTTGAGACAATCGAAAACGGTATTTTCTTGTTCCAGGATCCGTTATCTTTGCCTTGAATCATTGGGTTTAGACATTACTTCGGTGATCTTTAATGTTTTAAAAAATGGCAGCAACACACCCCTTTTTTTTTTTATTTCTTTCTATCAAAGAATCATACAAACAATTGATTCCTGCATGATACACTTTTTATCGAAAGAGGTTTACCAATTCCAACAAATTTTCCTTTTGTTTTTGGATTTAAAAATTGCTCGAATCAGATCCTTTCGATTTCTATATCGAAAATATACTTACGAAGTTTTTTCCAACTTATTGATTGGTATTAACCCTAGATCCTTGCCCCTGAGAAATGAATAAATACTTTCTACTCGAGCTCCATCATATACTATTTACATTACAACCCGCCCAAAAATGAGGATTCTAATAGAACAGAACAAAGGATGTCGAGCCAGGAACCTATTCATATAAAATCAAAAACAGTGGATGTAAAGAAATCCATAGCGGATCATGGCCTTCAAGTCGCACGTTGCTTTCTACCACATCGTTTCAAACGAAGTTTTACCATAACATTTCTCTAGTTTGGAACGGGTATGTAATTGATTCAATTATGGAATCATGAATAGTCATTGCTTCGGCCGATACACAGTCTTTTTTCCTTCTATATGAAGTGAATAGTTAATTTATGAAGAAGAAGCCTCAGTAAGAATTCAAATAAACCCTCTATTTTATTGTATGAATGCAATGTTTTTTTATTTATAAATAAGACGACTAAAAAATCAGTTAAGTTCTTTTTGAATCCCCGTTGCATCTTCAAATGATTCGATAGAATCGATTCAACAATCTTACACTTCTTCGAGTACCAAGGACCAATAAGAAAGATTAAAACTATTTAATTGAAAAAATTTCTTGCCTCAACATCACCATTATATTTAACAGTAAGGTAAGGGCTCACAAATCTTTTTCAAAAAAAAAAAGCGAAAGAACGTTATCACTGAAATAGAAGGATAGCAATCCATATGCATATAAGCATTTCCTCAATTTACAATTTATGCCTAGTTTCTTTGGCTTGTACTTGATATTCAATAATCTTGAATCTTTCCCAAATATGAAAATTATGAAAATATTATGAAAATAAAATGAATAAGATGTATGAATCACCCCCGTCTAAATTGTTTTTCCATAGATTTACAATTATTCATTAAAGCCAAAGACAAAATACCTAAAAAAGAAGGTCAAAGAAAATCCATTCCATGTGGAACTAGATTTTTGGTTAATGATATTTGGACAGACACAGATAATCAAATCGATATCTTCCATTGCTCACTAACTCTTATCTACTTCCACGCCCAATTCATTCTGTGGGGATGATGAATCCTAAAAAAAAAAAGACCCTATTTTAGGGGATGCTAGACTATTTTGTATAGATACAAAGCCAAAAAGGTCCAGATTAAGTCATCGTTTCCTTTCCTATTTTTTTTTTTTATTTTAACCTAACCTAGTCTTAAGAGACTTAATCCCGAACTCAATCAGTATCAGGAATACCCTCTTGTTTCGAATTCAGAAATGAAAGGAGAATCATTGAACTGTCTTCTTAAAAAAAGATAACGAATATATAGAGGCTTTCGCATTTCGATTTAGAATGGATCCTTGAAAATTCAACTAGATATGGGACGTAAAGCTTTTCTAAGAAGTTAACTTAAATATAAAAGTGAAAGGGAGGGGCATAGGCTAAAACGCCCATCCAACTTTTTTGACTTCAAACTCTTGTGATCGATATTTCCATCTTCCCTGGATCACAAATGCATTCAGTTACATTTTCGTATTATTTGACTTCAATTCAATTTGTGAAAAAGGATCTGATTCAGAGAATAATTTTGAAAAATTAGAAAGAAGAAGTACATTTTATCAAAAATTATACTCTTAAGAAGGTTGATCAAAAGGGTAATTTTAATTCTGTCCACTCTGGGACGGAAGGATTCGAACCTCCGAATACCGGGACCAAAACCCGTTGCCTTACCACTTGGCCACGCCCCATTTCAATTTTGATTCGGTACTAATAAACACTAATATTGTTATTGGTTGTTCGTCAATTCCAGTCCAAATCCCTAAAATTCAATTTTGGTTTTAATGTTAGGATTTTGACACGTGTAGATGGAAAATTAAACCAAATTTCTTGATCATTACATAGAATTCAATTAAGATATTGTATGAAAGTATGATTTCTTCTATTCTCTTGTGAGAAGTGAAGGATTTTTGTTTTGATTGGTTCGGTTCAAAGAAGTATTTTTTTTTGTTTACTTTACTTTCTTTTCTTCATTTTTATCTTATATCAATAACATATTAATAACTCAATCAAAATACAATTATCTCCAAGAACAAAATGTTTGTTATGCTTAATATCTTTAGTTTGATCTATATCTGTCTTAATTCTGCCCTTTCTTCGAGTAGTTTTTTATTCGCCAAATTGCCCGAGGCCTACGCTTTTTTGAATCCAATTGTAGATGTTATGCCAGTAATACCTCTTCTATTTTTTCTCTTAGCCTTTGTGTGGCAAGCTGCTGTAAGTTTTCGATGAGATCCTTAATACTGTCCTAGAAAAATTCATGATTTTTTCGAGTTCGAGAAGAAAAATTCTAACAATTGATAAAATCAGATGAGTCTTACAATATGAACGAACCCTCAATTTAAAGAGTGAACGTCTTGGGGAGCCACGATCAATTTGGACCCCCATTTACTGATTCTGACCCTTTTTCATTGAAAAAACCGTATTAGAGCCCACCACAATATCGAAGTATAATTGTGTGAATTTCTGAAAACTCTTTTCTATTTATAGAAATTCTAAAAAGTTATAGAAATTCTAAAAAGAACTTCATTTCTTGGTGTCAAAATCGGATATGTAGTATAAAAATAGAGAATCTATTCTCTTTTTCCTTTTCCCAAAAAAACGATTTGGAGATTGTGTAATGCTTACTCTCAAACTCTTTGTTTACACCGTAGTGATATTCTTTGTTTCTCTCTTCATCTTCGGATTCCTATCTAATGATCCAGGACGTAATCCCGGGCGCGAAGAATAAAAAATAAGAAGTTTTTCCTTGCTTTATTCTTATTCTTATAAATGTTCTTAGGATTTTATCTATTCCACATCTTTTACTATTAAAAAAAAGAAAAAATGTTCGCAAAATTCGAATTTGAAAGATACCAAGCCATCGACGGAAACGGAAAGAGAGGGATTCGAACCCTCGGTACGAATAACTCGTACACCGGATTAGCAATCCGACGCTTTAATCCACTCAGCCATCTCTCCTAATTGAAAAAACAAAAGAATTACTATGGTACATTACAAAAAAAAATAATGCTTGAAAAAAGCCCTTCTTTACTTTATTTTAAATCTTTACTTTCTATATTACTATATTATTTTAGTATATTATTTTATTTTCTATATTACAGACTATATTATAGATTACAGACTATATTATAGAAATATTTAGTATATAAATAAATTGATTATATAATATCAATCAATTTTATTCTATAGCTTATAGAAAATAGCGTTTATAGAATTGATTTTTTTTTTATTTTCTTTTGTATTCTATTATATAAATAGATACCACTTTTATCAGCAATTCAATTTATATAAAATTAAAATAAAGAAAGGATTCGAAAGAGATATCTCGAATCAAAATAGAAAAAAAAAAAATAAAGAAAAAAATATCTCTTTAATTTCGTTCAACAGGACCTTTTTTGATTTCCACTTCCACGGCCTGGCCTGGTCAGTACCCAGCCGGGCCCTTTTTTTGTTCCAATGAACCATACCGCCGAACCATAGAAAAAATGATTTATTTGTATTTGATTTGAAAACAAAAAAAAAAAAATTTAATCCTTGTTATTGTATTCAAACAACAATAAAAAGAAGGGCTATTTCCATTTATTAATTATTAAATTTAATTATTTAAACAAAATAAGTCCTCTTTTCCTAATTTCATTAGGACTACTGACAAAGACATCAACGTCCTAATCTCTAATTTTCATTTCAT